AATTCTTTGAGTCTTTACTTTTTTAATATACTAAATATACAAATTCTATATATAAAAATTCTATTTACTTTAGTTGAATCATAAGAACTTACCAAAATTTTGATTCTATTTACGGGTAGTATATGTATAAAATTACGTTGAACCTTTCCCGAAGCAAAACCCAGAATCAGATTTTCATTATCTAAACGAACTCGAAATATACATACCATTGGGATGTAGTTCAGTAATTAAACCCTCGCGAATCCTTTTTTGTTCTTTCATTACAGGTAAAACGGCCTTGAAGCATCCACTAATCAAAGAGGCATAATATTAGAAACCTACCCTATATACTCTTTTTTTTTCACAAATATGAAAGTTCCGCATATGATTTGATTTGGCTATCAGAAAGATTACCATATATAACACAAAATTTCCCCGCCGATTCCTTCTATTCGAGCTTCTCGGTCTGTCATTATCCCTCGAGAAGTAGAAAGAATTACAATTCCCATTCCGCCTAAAATTCTCGGAATTCGTTGATAGTTAGAATAGATTCGTAGGCCGGGTCGGCTGATCCGTTTTAAATTTAAAACGGTTCTATATGGTCCTTTCCTATTTCTCCTATGTCGTAGGGTTAAAACCAAAAAAAAATTATTGCTTTCCTGATGTTTTCTCACGTTTTCAATAAAACCTTCTCGTAAAAGGATTTTAACAATATTTTCGGTGATGTTAGTAGATGGTATTCGAACTGTTCTTTTTTCATTCATGTCAGCATTTCGTATAGAGGTTATTATGTCAGCAATAGTGTCTTTACTCATGATAAACTAAGATTATTGTTCCCCCCGAATTTTGATATAATCAACATGCTCTATTTCTTTTTTTCTGAATTCATAAATATTTATGAATTTTAAAAGGTATATACGTGATATACAAACAATCTACTAAATTAAATTTAAATTAATCCATTTCATTCAAATATTATAAAACTCTATCGCGGCATTCCCTTATAATACTTCAGGTGCTAATGAAACGATTTTAGTGAAATTTAACTGTCTTAATTCCCGGGGGATCGCGCCAAAAATGCGGGTTCCCTTTGGATTTCCTTCTTGATCAATAACAACTGCAGCATTGTCATCATATCGTATTATCATACCGTCGTCGCGTTTGAGTTCTTTACAAGTACGTACAATTACAGCTCGGATCACTTCTGATCTTTCTAGAGGTGTATTTGGTACTGCTTCTTTGATTACAGCAACAATAACATCACCGATACGAGCATATCGTCGATTACTAGCTCCTATGATTCGAATACACATCAATTCTCGGGCCCCGCTGTTGTCCGCTACATTCAAATGGGTTTGAGGTTGAATCATATCTTTTTTTTATTTGTTTTGTCTTTTTCAATGTAAAGGGTGAAAAAAAAAGAAATATTGTTTGTTCAAAACAAAACAAGAAACCTACAATTGTCTTTTTTTATCAAAAAAATTCTTTCCTTTTGTTATACATTCCTATCCTATACCGAAAGAATGAATTGAGTTCGTATAGGCATTTTTGATGCCGCTATTGAAATAGCCCTTCTGGCTATATTTTCTGCCACTCCGCTCATTTCATAAAGTATTCTGCCGGGTTTAACAACAGCTACCCAATATTCGGGAGATCCTTTCCCCGAACCCATACGTGTTTCTGTAGGTCTTACTGTAACTGGTTTGTCTGGAAATATACGTACCCAGATTTTTCCGCCGCGGCGTGCATTTCGTGTCATTGCTCGCCGACCCGCTTCTATTTGTCTAGACGTGATCCAAGCGGGTTCAAGTGCTTGAAGAGCATATCTACCAAAGCAAATACGATTACCTCGATAAGATATTCCTTTCATTCTTCCTCTATGTTGTTTACGGAATCTGGTTCTTTTGGGGTTATAGTTGATGGTTGTTTATCAATTCCACCCATCTCTACTACAGAACCGGACATGAGAATTTCTTCTCATCCAGCTCCTCGCGAATTAAACGATTAAAAATAAAATACATGCTGAATACTGAATCGGGAGATTCTTTGAAATTTCATTTAATAGAATTTTTTTTATCTTTTGATTTAATATAGAATTAATCATGTATTATATTTATATATAATGTAATTTAGGTATAATGTTATAATGAATCTTTATTTTATTTTGCTTTTTATTATCATATCGAATTTATTCAAAATAAAATAAAATTCGCGGGCGAATATTTACTCTTTCAACATTCAGTTGTAAGATTAGTTTATGACATAATCTTTCAAAACAAAATGAATTCTGGTTCGTTCCGCCATCCTACCCACTGAATCATTAGGATTCCTTTTCAATAGAATCTGATGCATTCACAGGTTCTGTCGTTCCCACCACCTCTCGAGTAATGATTAGGTCTGGATTCTACAACGGAGTCCCTAATGAAATTTGTTTTTGAGTCAATCTTCTCAGTCTTTATTGGCTCGGGGCTCTTTATTTGTGGTTTTATCCACGTATTGGTCTAATTAGGGATCAATCAGT